GACTTGATAAATTGTACAAATTCTACTTAGACTTATGGTATTTTGTATAGAATATCAAAACGAAAAGGGATTCAATTTCTACCATTATTATGATATTCCGTATTCCAATTGGAGACCATAAATGTATTCAGGATTTGATCTGTTCAATGAGATAATGAGACAAAGACATAATAATCAGAAACAATATAGAATTTTTCGTACGAAATGTTTTTCGTGGATTCATTGGTTCATTGTTAAAAAAAAAATTCGCAGAGAAGAGAGATATTTTTCCCTATTTTTTTAGTCAAATTTGTAGAAGTAGAATATGATTGAAGTGTATAATTGAAGTGTATAAGAAGGCTTATTTTGATTAATAAACATGTGCAGATTTAAATCTAACTATAGCTATCTATATATACATATGCTGCTTCCCCCTTTATTAGAGCTCTATTCAGGACAGAACTATGCTCTATCATAATTTTCAAAGAAAAATTTTGAAAATGAAAATTTAAGCATGATACTTTCCATAAAATTACTTATGGGCATCTTATCCAGATAAGATACCCGATTAGATAACATTGTGTAACAATTTATGTTCTGGGATTTACATATACCCATAATTGCTGTTATAATTAAAATTGAGAAGGATTTTTTTTCAATAAAAAAATCGCGACTAATTAGTTATGTATCAATTTCTATTTTCTTATATCATTAAGGAAGCCCAATTTTCGATGAAAATTCCAGAATCATTTATGAACTAATAGTTAACGGTTCCAGTTTGTTCTGAATTTCTTCTTTTGTGACTGAAAAATAAAATTTTTGTTTTTCAATAGAAAAAAGGTAAGGGAAATTTTTGCATATATTTTGTATCGTTTTGGCGGCATGGCCGAGCGGTAAGGCGGGGGACTGCAAATCCTTTTTCCCCAGTTCAAATCCGGGTGTCGCCTGATCACCAAAAGAATCGAAATACTTTTTTCTATTTTGCTGATATAATTTTCCAAATTTTTTTCAGCAGAAACAAGCGGAGGAAAAGGATGTTTTTGCTTGATTCTAATTCTAAGTATCCGGAGGTTCCGTTCTCTAAAATGCTGTAAATCCCCTTAGCGTATAGGATTTAAGGAAAGATTATAGTACTGAAAAGGAACAGGTAAATCGTGATAGTCCCTCCATTACTAATGGAGTGTCTACTGACCGGGTCTTGAATTAGATGGGATGGCTGGACGGAAAGGAAATCCAATTCTATTTTGAGTTTCGGAAAGGCCGTAAGATACTATACTTTGTATACATATTCATGGAAGTCCTTGAGTGCTCCGGCATTCAATCTAATTAATATGGATTGAATGTCTAATTGGCTTTTACTTACTTATACTTTATATATTTCTAATAAAGTACAAAAAGAAATTCATATTTTTTGTTAACCCCCAGTCAAGAACATAATAGGACGTCTTCCCATTGTTTTATTTTCATAGAGACAATAGGTAGACGGTAAGGATTAGATCAAAATAAAATGGGAAAGAAGGAAAGAAATAGGGTATGTGATAAATAGTGATCTATCTTACTTCTATATTGTTATACTTTTTACTTAATTTAATGAAGAGCAACAAAAGAACGAATAGGTTTTTTCTGTTTTCTACATGGTAGTAGCATTTCTTTGATACTTACAAGGAGTTCTCCGCATATTTTGCTTGTGCTTAATATTTTCTCATTATACTAGAAATCCTATAAGAACTTGTTATAATTGGATTTATTGGATTGGTTCATCAACGATGTTGGGTCAGAATAACCTTTTGACTCTTCGCCAGTGATTCCACTATTATTTATTGGTGAACAATAATTGAATAATTCCTTCATAGAGATAGAGGACATAATTCACATGGATATAGTAAATCTTGCTTGGGCTGCTTTAATGGTAGTCTTTACGTTTTCCCTTTCATTAGTAGTATGGGGAAGAAGTGGACTCTAGAAGTACTACTAATTGAGTTTAGGAACTAAACTGTATCAATTTTTTTTTATAGACCATTCGGCAAAGTTTTTTTTATTTTGAATTTCACTATTTCAATTTCAAATTCTATTTCAATTTTAAAATTGAAATAGAAATTGAAAATATATTAATTTCGAAATTCTCTTGGATTTTAGTGGAGTAATGTATTCTACGAATTCGAATCGTAAGAGTCACTTTCGATTATTTAAAATTTATTGAAATCAATACAAATTAAATACAAATAAATAAAGCAAAGAAATAGAATCGGGACACTAGAGTAATATACATTACTACTATAGTATATATGTAATTGATTTACATATATAGGAAAGGAATATGACGATACTATTGTCGATTGATATATATTAAATTACCCTGTATTAGAATACAACTTTATACAATACACTAAAATAACAATACTAGATAGTATGGTAGAAAGAAAGATCTGAATCTTTCTACCATACTATTGTATCTCATAGAATACGGCTGATTCCAGTCTGCCCATTTCGTTTAAGGCGCGAAATTTGAATCCTTTTCTTCTCGATCAATTATTGCTAAGAACTAAAAAGGCAAGTTTAATTAAAATTAATCGCCTTGGCTGACTGTTTTTACGTATATTATAAGTAAAAAAGCGGTAGGAACTAGAATAAACAGTGCAGTAGCAATAAATGCGAGAATATTTACTTCCATAATCTCATTGTTTAATTTTTCTTTAATTCGCAATAACTCGGGAGTTAATCCCATAGAGATAATAAATCGTTCGCCCGTAAATTCAATGGGATGAATTACATCTCGATGATATCGAATCGGATCAATATCATGAATAACAATATCTGAGCTATCAAATCGATCCATGGTCAAGAATTAAATAGTATAACATAGGAAGATCTTTTATCCATACCGAACTCAAAATTGGATTCCTGATCCACTCAATAATTCCTTTATTTTTTTTATTTATTTATCATTCTTTTACATTATTTCTTTTCTATAATCTACCGCCCTCTTTGTACAATCATCTGATGAAGTATCATCGAACCACCTTTCCACTTACCATTGGTTCTAAACAAACCCCACCAAACCCTCGAAGCTAAATGAAAAAAAGGAAGGAGTTAAGTTCTAAACTCCTTTTTTTAATGATCTAATCTTCTTGGAAAACAAAAGAAGTATCATAAAGACGAGTACAAGTTCTGGTATAAAAAATCTAATATTCCATCAAATTAACTATTTATATATAAATTTAAAAGGTTTGTTCTTTCAAGGAAAAAACCCTTATAAAAAAAAATTTCATTACCTCGTTAATAAAAAAGTGATCCTTGTTTGATCTTTATTTTTTAAATCCTCTTTACTTGAATTAGTAACGGGACGCATATATCAAAAGCTCAATGTGAAATTTGAATGAGATAGACTATTTCAAATTAGTGAAATTAGAAATTGAGGTTACACAAAATCGGGCCAGAAAAGGATATACTTTTAAGATTAAATCTATCACAGTAACTATGATAAATTTATTTTATATCGTACAAATTCCATTTATGTACTCCTGGGAAACATACAGTACTCTAACTCTATTCCACAGATCGGGAGTAATCGAAAAAAAAAAAGAAGAGGGATCGCCGTTGGGAATGAAATTCTGCTATTTGTACTTCTTTTCACAAAGATGAATTTATATATTTTTTTATTGAATTTGGATTCGTCGGGACTGACGGGGCTCGAACCCGCAGCTTCCGCCTTGACAGGGCGGTGCTCTGACCAATTGAACTACAATCCCAAGTAAATACCATAATAAAATATACATATTTTATTATTTCATTGTAACCCTTTCAATTTAGATTAGAATTGGCGTGTTGTAACAGAGCCGCGAGTGGGATATATTGATACCCATATGTATATTAACTTTAGTGAGAGCAGCCTGGATTATTACTAATCCTTTCGGTATTGCCAAATCAATTGATAATAACTTTTTCAATGAAAAAAGTTTTTTTATTTACTCTTTTCCTTAAACTTGACTTTATACTTAGAGATCCTGATATGAATCTAGATCATTAGCAAGGAATTTGTTGTAAAAATAGCGTCAATAAGTAGTGGTATAGATATACCAGAAAATTTTTCTCTTCCGTATTGGGGGATCGGACATTTCTGAAATAGCAACAAATGGGTTATATCATTTCAGGGTGGATCGGCGAATTATTGGGCCGAGCTGGATTTGAACCAGCGTAGACATATTGCCAACGAATTTACAGTCCGTCCCCATTAACCGCTCGGGCATCGACCCAGGAAGAATCAATTCCAGGCTTATTGATAATCCACGATCAACTTCCTTTCGTAGCACCCTACCCCCAGGGGAAGTCGAATCCCCGCTGCCTCCTTGAAAGAGAGATGTCCTGAACCGCTAGACGATGGGGGCATACTTGCACGACCGCCATCATACTATGCTCATAGTATGAATAGTTTTTTTAAATTGTCAATATAATGGAATGGTATGACTCGATACGAAGGATCTTTCCGTCTTTCACGATTCTATAGAATTCTTTTCACTAAAAAATTTGTTTCAAAGGCCACTCCGAATCTCTTTATCAATGATTCAATGAAATATCTTGGATCTATGTTAAATTAGTAGATACATGTATCACTCTAATGAATTTAGTTATAATGTCAATTATGGTAGGTCTTGAAACAATTCATTGTATTGATATTTATCAAATAACTATTTTACCTAGTATTCACTAGTATACCCTAACCCTATATTTAATTTACTGGATAAGTAAAATTGTTCATTCCTGAATGAACCCCTATCCTTAATTATATCCTTATTATAAGATATATATAGATGTACATCTATTATAATAAGTATATATACTAAACTCATAGTGGCTTTATTCAGGAATTGAACCAAACAAGCCCTTTTAACTCAGTGGTAGAGTAACGCCATGGTAAGGCGTAAGTCATCGGTTCAAATCCGATAAGGGGCTTTGGGTTTTTCATAAATCATAAAACTCCGGCGGTAGTATTCATATTTGAAGTTGGAATAAAAATATTGTTG